GGAAAATTGATATAAATTTTTATTTATAGTCTTCTAATTTCTATGTCTATTAAACTACTTCAGTAGCATATAGTTTATTACTTTATAGTTTACTCTTTCATTTTCTTGTAAAAAAATTCTTAGTAGGAAATTCAATACAATAGTCAATTAAAATATTAGAATAATAATTCTAATACTAATAATAAGAGACTGTAAATGAAAGTCTTTTTCTCGCACCCATTTTAATTTTCCAGCACATTGCCGGAACAAATTTCCGTAAAGAAAGAGAATAGGTATTTAGTTCTAAGTTAGCCTAGAAAATATCTAGGACCAAGAAGATTTAATCGGCAATATCGACAGATTACCGCGTAGCCCAAAGAGATAGGAAAATGAAAAAAAAAAGCCTCACTGTTCAAATTTTGAATTTGAATATCAGAATAGTGGATAGAAGCCTGATTCAAGGGGTTAGGTCCACTTACTTTTGTTGATTTCTTCATTGATTTGATTGCAATAATAAAAAATAGGCAATTAGTCAATTAGGAATATTTTGAGATTCAAGTAGACAACTTAGTATTGTTCATTATAAACTTAATACTATATAAGTTTAATATATGTTAAAGATAACAAACATAATAGCAAATGTTCAACCCTTACTAATTACTATTAATTTAGAATAGAATTTCTTACTTTTTTATTATAATTATAAATATCAAAAAATCTCTATTCTCCCTTCAAATATGAATACTAACATGCGAATTTTATGAAAAACCAAAGCCCCTTATCGGATTTGAACCGATGACTTACGCCTTACCATGACGTTACTCTACCACTGAGTTAAAAGGGCATGTTTGATTCAATTCCTGAATAAGCCGACAGTCACTATGTATTAAATGTCTATATATTATATGGATAGAAATAAATCTTATACATATGAATATATCTTATGCGTTCTAATATATTTTAAACGTATAGCGGTTCACTCAGGAACGATAAATTAGAGTTCCATAATTGAGTTAAATTATAGGGTATACCCTTAAGTAGAAGTAAAAAAGGGTTTTTAATTTCAAAAATATCAATGCAAGGAATTTTTTTAAGCCAGACCCTGATTGCCATAATAACGAAATTCATTTGATTTATATATGTACCTAAATCCAAAATATTTCATCAAATCATTAATAAAGCTATTATTATTATGCTTTTCCCCCAAACAAAATTCTTATATAAAAAAATGAATTAAAAATAAATAATATTAACTAAAAAAAAAAGTTTTCTTTATTGAATTTACGATTCCATTGTCATTATATTGACAATTTACAAAAACTCTTCATACTATGATCATAGTATGATGGCGGTTGTGCAAGTATGCCCCCATCGTCTAGCGGTTCAGGACATCTCTCTTTCAAGGAGACAGCGGGGATTCGACTTCCCCTGGGGGTAGGGTACTACGAAAGGAAGTTGATCGTGTATTATCACTAAGCCTGGATTTCTTTTTCCCGGGTCGATGCCCGAGTGGTTAATGGGGACGGACTGTAAATTCGTTGGCAATATGTCTACGCTGGTTCAAATCCAGCTCGGCCCAATAATTCGCCGATCCGCCATGAAATGATATAATGGAACCCATTTGGTCTTCTTCAGAAATGCTCGATCTCAATAGAAAAAACGTAAAATCTTTAGATTAAGATATTGATATATCTTAGCTTTACCAATATGACTATTTCTTTTTTTCAACAAGTTTTGGTCTTGCTAATGATCTTGATTCATATCAAGATCTGCAAGCGTAAAGTCTACGGAAAAGAGGAAAGAAAAAGTCCTTTTTCTTTGAAAGATTGACTGTCCAATTGATTTGGAAATAATGAAAAGATTGGGATTATTAGTAATTCATGCCACTCTTTGTAAAGAACATATCCATATCGAAAGTATTTGAGTGAAATCATAGGAATATCTATACTGTACACTTTTTTTTTTCTGTTATTGCCTTGGGATTGTAGTTCAATTGGTCAGAGCACCGCCCTGTCAAGGCGGAAGCTGCGGGTTCGAGCCCCGTCAGTCCCGATGGATCCAACTCCACTAAAAAAATACAGCAATTCCTTCTTTATTTTCTATAAACTAGTGCTCGCGCCCTATACAATCATTTGATGAAGTATCATCAAATCATCAAACCGCTGAAAAAAAAATGAAAAATTGGAATAAAAAGAAAATAAAGTGAAAGGTTTTTTTGATTGTATCACGAATTTACGTTGGAATTCAGTATAGTATGGATAAAAGATCTTCCTGTGTTATACTATTCAATTCTTGACGATGAATCAACTTGTCAGATATTCTTATTCATGCTATTGAATCCGATTCGATTACATCAAGTGTAATTCATATTCATTCCATTGAATTTCTAGACAAAAGATTTATGATCTCTATGGGATTAAATCCCGAGTTATTGCGAATTAAAGAAAAATGAAATAACAAAATTATGGAAGTAAATATTCTCGCATTTATTGCTACTGCACTGTTCATTCTAGTCCCTACTGCTTTTTTACTTATAATATACGTAAAAACAGTAAGTCAAAGTGATTAATTTGAATTAAAAAAGAAACTTGTGACTTTTTAGTTCTTATCAATGATTGAAGAAAAGAAATAAAAAGGATTCAAATTTCGCCTCTTAACTCAAATGATCGAACTCTACTCATCAATATTCTATCAAAACAGTAGTCTATGAGATACTATCTAGTATGTTAGAAAAATTTTTCTAACATACTAGATAGTATGCTGCTGTATAAAGTTTATTGTAATGCAGATATAGGTTAATTTAATATATATCAATCGACAGTATTATCTTCATCTATATTGATATATAGATATAAATTCATATAGAATGTCCATAGTGTTATGTCCCAATTCTATTTCTTTGCTTCATCTATTCCTAGTTGATTTACTAATCAATCTGAAATAATCCCAAAGACAGCTTTTACTCTTTTGATTCTCTTTCATAGATTTCTGATTCTTTTTAATATGAATTTCGATATCTATAGAAATAGAAAGATTCAAATCAATCAAAGAATAATAAGGGGGTATGTTTCTATTATATTATTATATATGTTTCTATTCTATTATTATAATAGAATAAAATAAAATTAATAATAGTCTTATTGTTAGCATTCCTACAAAGAAGTAATTGATTGAGCTGTTGACAGAGGTTCCAGGGGTTCATGGGAACTTCTTTGGATTTTTAAATAAAAAAATTTCAATTGAAAATGAAATTAAAAATGAAATTATTTGTAGAACAGAACGATCTAAAAAAAATTGATACAGTTTGATTCCTAAATTGAATTTGTAGTACTTCTAGAGTCCACTTCTTCCCCATACTACAAGTGAAAGGGAAAATGTAAAGACTACCATTAAAGCGGCCCAAGCGAGACTTACCATATCCATGTGAGTTTTGTCCTCGATCTCTATGAAGGAATTATTTAATTATTGTTCACTAATAATAGTAGAATTTCTATCGCATAGTCAAAAGGGGATTCTGATCCAACACCTTGATGAAACAATTCAATAAATACAAATCCAATTAGAACGGTTATTATAATTATAAGATTTAGAGTATAATCCTAAAACATTTAAGTACAATCAAAAAAAATACACAGAGACGACCTTTGAAGTAGTATAAGTAACAAAAGAATGTTAATAACATGTCAGAATAATAAAACCTATTCTTTCTTTTGTCGCCTTTCATTAAGTAAAAAAACAAATACATATATATATAGAATCAAGATCGATCATTCTATATCGAATACCCTTATTTTCTTTCTTTTTCTTTTATTTGATATAAAAATTACCATACCCGATTTTCCCTAGTAAACAATCGAAGACATATTATTATGTTCTTGACTCGAGGTTAAAAAAAGTGAAAATTGGTGTTTGTACTTTAACTTTATATATACTTTGATTTAACTAAAAGTATATATAAAGTTAAAGTAAAGCTAATTATCCATTCACATTCAATGGAATTACTATTGATTGAATGCCAGAGTACTTATAAACTTTCATGAGTATGGATCCAAAGTATCTTCGGTTCTTTCCGAAAGTAAAAATGGAATTAGATCCCCCCTATCCAATCTAATTCAAGACTCAGCCAGTAGCCACTCCATTAACGGCTATCATATCAAAATTTACCTTTTTCACGACTATAATCTTTCCTTAAACCCTATAATTTAAGGCATTTTATAGAGCAGAACCCCAGCCCAGATACTTAGAATCAAGCAAGTAGCCAGAGTCTTTTTCCTCCGTTTGCTTCGACTGGAAAAACCTAGCAAGTTATCAAAGCAGAATAAGGTATTTTTATTCTTTTGTTTATCAGGCGACACCCGGATTTGAACTGGGGAAAAAGGATTTGCAGTCCCCCGCCTTACCGCTCGGCCATGCCGCCAAAACGATACAAAATATATGACAAAATTGACTCTTTATATTGAAAAAGAAACCTAATATGGTTTTATGGTTTTCAGTTACAAAACAAAAAAGTTAGGACAAATTTGAACCCTTAACTATTGATTGTAAATTCATGAATGATTTTCGAATTTCAATCAAAAACTGTGTTTACGTTGTGTTTACTTAATGATATAAGTAAATTGATGCGGATTTTATTGAATTAAAAAAAAGAAATCCGCATCAATTTCAATTATAAGAGCTATTATAGCTATATGTAAACCTTATAATGTAAATTGTTACACAGATATTATCTAATCAGGTATATTATCTGTATATCATGTTTCTATTTATAGGCAATTTTAGGCAATTTTCAAGAAATTATCGTGCTTCGCTTTTTACAATTTTTATTGAATAGATTGAATATATAAAAGAGAAAGTTTTCTAAAGCGTGACAGGTGCTGTTCCGAATAAAGCTGTAATGGAATAGAAATAAAAAAAAAGGGGGCGTATATATAGATAGCTTTAGTTATCTCTGCGCGTGCTTAATAAAAATTAAAAAAAAAAAGGCTTTTTTTCCTTACACATTTTTACACTCATATATTCTATGAATTCGATTAAAAAAAACCAGGTAAAGGTGTCTCTCTTCTATGCGAAATTTTTTTTGAACAATTGAAATTGAATCCACGAAAAAGTCAAGTGCTAAAAAAATAAATTCTATATTTTCTACGATTATTATGTCTTTATCTCATTATCTCATTTTATCTCATTGAACAGATCAAATGCTAAATATATTGACATTTATATTTATAGTATTCAATTGGGTTGGAATACGGAATATCATAATAATGGTAGAAATGAAATCATTTTTTGTTTTGATATTCTATACAAAACACCCTAAATCTAAGTGGAATTTATTGATTCCTTTCTGTTTGTATTTAGTGTAAATCCCGATAGGTAAAATTTCATGTAATTCAGTAAACCGAATAGAAATTCCATCATTGCTATATTGATCCATATGATTTCATAAAGAATGAGCAAAAAATGAGATTTTTTTCTAGAAAAAGGGAAGTTCAAAAAATGCTTGGGGGTAGAAATGAGGAAATGTCTACAATACCCGGATTTAATCAGATACAATTTCAAGGGTTTTGTAGGTTTATTGATCGCGGCTTAACAGAAGAACTTTATAAGTTTCCAAAAATTGAAGATACAGATCAAGAAATTGAATTTCAATTATTTGTGGAAACGTATCAATTGGTAGAACCTTTAATAAAAGAAAGAGACGCTGTATATGAATCACTCACATATTCTTCTGAATTATATGTATCCGCGGGATTAATTTGGAAAACCTGTAGAGATATGCAAGAACAAACTATTTTTTTTGGAAACATTCCTCTAATGAATTCCCTGGGAACCTCTATAATAAATGGAATATACAGAATTGTGATCAATCAAATATTGCAAAGCCCCGGTATCTATTACCGGTCAGAATTGGACCATAACGGAATTTCGGTATATACCGGCACCCTAATATCAGATTGGGGAGGAAGATTAGAATTAGAGATTGATAGAAAAGCAAGGATATGGGTTCGGGTGAGTAGGAAACAGAAAATCTCTATTCTAGTTCTATCATCAGCTATGGGCTCGAGTCTAAGAGAAATTCTAGAGAATGTTTTTTACCCTGAAATTTTCTTGTATTTCTTGAATACTAAGGAGAAAAAAAAAATTAAGTCAAAAGAAAATGCCATTTTGGAGTTTTATCGACAATTTGCTTGTGTAGGCGGAGATCCGGTATTTTCGGAATCCTTATGCAAGGAATTACAAAAGAAATTTTTTCAACAAAGATGTGAATTAGGAAGAATTGGTCGACGAAATATGAATCGTAGACTGAATCTTGATATACCTCCGAACAATACATTTTTGTTACCGCGAGATATATTGGCAGCCGTGGATCATTTGATTGGAATAAAGTTCGGAATGGGTATGCTTGATGATATAAATCATTTGAAAACTAAACGTATTCGTTCTGTAGCGGATCTCTTACAAGATCAATTCGGATTGGCCCTGGTTCGTTTAGAAAATATGGTTAGAGGAGCTATGCGTGGAGCAATTAGACATAAATTGATACCGATTCCTCAAAATTTGGTAATTTCAACTACATTAACAACTACTTATGAATCTTTTTTCGGATTACACCCATTATCTCAAGTTTTGGATCGAATAAATCCATTGACACAAATAGTTCATGGGAGAAAGGCGAGTTATCTGGGCCCTGGAGGATTGACCGGGCGAACTGCTAGTTTTCGGATACGAGATATCCATCCTAGTCACTATGCACGTATTTGCCCTATTGATACGTCCGAAGGAATCAATGTTGGACTTATTGGATCCTTAGCAATTCATGCGAGGATTGGTCATTGGGGATCTCTACAAAGTCCCTTTTATAAAATCTCTGAGCGATCAAAAAAAGTACGGATGCTTTACTTATCATCAAGTAAAGATGAATACTATATGGTAGCGGCAGGAAATTCTTTAGGACTAAATCGAGGTAGTCAGGAAGAACAGATTGTTCCGGCTCGATACCGTCAAGAATTCCTCACTATTGAGTGGGAACACGTTCATTTTCGAAGTATTTTCCCCTTCCAATATTTTTCGATTGGAGCTTCCCTAATTCCTTTTATCGAGCATAATGATGCGAATCGTGCTTTAATGAGTTCTAATATGCAACGTCAAGCAGTTCCGCTTTCGCAATCGGAAAAGTGCATTGTTGGAACTGGGTTGGAATGCCAAGTGGCTCTCGATTCCGGGGTTCCCGCTATAGCCGAAAATGAGGGAAAGATCCTTTCTACCGATATTGACAAGATTCTTTTATCGGGCAATAGAGATACTTTAAGTATTCCGTTAGTTACATATCAACGTTCCAACAAAAATACTTGTATGCATCAAAAACCACAAGTTGCGCGAGGCAAATATATTAAAAAGGGACATATTTTAGCGGACGGTGCTGCTACAATTGGTGGCGAACTCGCTTTGGGAAAAAATGTATTAGTAGCTTATATGCCATGGGAAGGTTACAATTCTGAGGATGCAGTACTCATTAACGAGCGTCTAGTATATGAGGATATTTATACTTCTTTTCACATACGGAAATATGAAATTCAGACTCATGTGACAAGCCACGGGCCTGAAAGAATCACTAAGGAACTACCGCATCTCGAAGCCCATTTACTCCGAAATTTAGATAAAAACGGGATTGTGATGTTGGGGTCTTGGGTGGAGGCGGGTGATATTTTAGTAGGGAAATTAACCCCTCAGATGGTGAAAGAATCATCGTATGCTCCAGAAGATAGATTATTACGAGCCATACTTGGTATTCAGCTATCCACGTCAAAGGAAACTTGTCTAAAATTACCTATAGGTGGTAGAGGTCGCGTTATTGATGTGAGATGGATCCAGAAAAGAAGGGGTTCTAGTTATAATCCCGAAACTATTCGTGTATATATTTCACAAAAACGTGAAATAAAGGTGGGTGATAAAGTAGCTGGACGGCACGGAAATAAGGGTATAGTTTCCAAAATTTTTCCTATACAAGATATGCCTTATTTGCAAGATGGAAGACCTGTTGATATGGTCTTCAACCCATTAGGAGTACCTTCACGAATGAATGTAGGACAGATATTTGAATGTTCGCTGGGGTTAGCAGGGGGATTGCTACATAGACATTATCGAATAGCACCGTTTGATGAGAGATATGAACAAGAGGCTTCGAGAAAACTAGTCTTTTCTGAATTATATGAAGCCAGTAAGCAAACAGCGAATCCATGGGTATTTGAACCGGAGTATCCAGGAAAAAGCAGAATATTTGATGGAAGAACAGGGGATCCTTTTGAGCAACCTGTTATAATAGGAAAGCCTTATATATTTAAATTAATTCATCAAGTTGAGGATAAAATACATGGACGTTGCAGTGGACATTATGCACTTGTTACACAACAACCCCTTCGAGGAAGAGCCAAGCAGGGGGGACAACGGGTAGGGGAAATGGAAGTTTGGGCTTTAGAGGGATTTGGTGTTGCTCATATTTTACAAGAGATGCTTACTTATAAATCTGATCATATTAGAGCTCGCCAAGAAGTACTTGGTACTACGATTATTGGGGGCCCAATACCTAAACCCGAGGATGCTCCCGAATCTTTTCGATTGCTCGTTCGAGAACTACGATCCTTGGCTCTGGAATTGAATCATTTCCTTGTATCTGAGAAGAACTTCCAGATTAATAGGAAGGACGTTTAATCGGAATGAATCAGAATTTTTCTTCTATGATCGATCGGTATAAACATCAACAACTTCAAATTGGCTCAGTTTCTCCTCAACAAATAAGTGCTTGGGCCAAAAAAATCCTACCTAATGGAGAAATAATTGGAGAGGTGACAAAACCCTACACTTTTCATTACAAAACCAATAAACCCGAAAAAGATGGATTATTTTGTGAAAGAATTTTTGGACCTACAAAAAGCGGGATTTGTGCTTGTGGAAATTATCGAGTAATCGGAAATGACAAAGAAGACCCGAAATTTTGTGAACAATGCGGAGTCGAATTTGTTGATTCGCGGATACGAAGATATCAAATGGGCTACATCAAACTGGCATGCCCAGTAACCCACGTGTGGTATTTGAAACGGCTTCCTAGTTATATCGCGAATCTTTTAGATAAGCCTCTTAAAGAATTAGAAGGCCTAGTATACTGCGATGTGTGATTTGATAAAAATTATTATTTTCCAAATGCAGAACGAGAAACTGTCATCCCCATTCAATTTCAATCAAATTAGGATGCCCCGATTTGACATGTCTCTTGGTCTAAGTAACATGAAACTCAGAATTATGAGTATGTTCAATACTCACAAGTAAAAAGGGGAATTGGTCTATGGTCAATTCAGTAACAACTAAATAGTTTTTTTATACCTCGTGAAAAAAACTTATTTCTTTATGTGGAATTAACCATTTTTTTTCTAAATGAAAAGGAATGAAATTATGTTTATGTCCAAATAAGCAAATATGGCATGGTTGCAAGAGTCGATCCATCGCATATAGGCTTTAAGGACATCGTAACATAACCGTCGAGGCGAAGTATAGACCTAAAAGATTGAATGGAACGATACATAGACAAGTAAATTCCTTCTGACTTCTAAGACACTTTTTTACTTTATTTATTACTTTAACTAAGTAAGGGGATTCAGTATTCGAAGGGAAGTAGACTACTCAAGAATTTCATATTTCATTTATTTTATGCACTAATTACAAATTAAATAAAGAATCCAGAAAATCTACTAAAAAAATAAGAACGAATCAATGAAATGTTGCTTCATCTTCTTTGGGAACTTGAGTAAGGAGTAGATCTTTTTGGGGTTTTATAGAATTTGAAAACGGAAACCAACCCCTTTATTTGGTGGAACTACTTGAGCCGGATGAAAGGAAACTTTCACGTCCGATTTTGAATGGGGGAGATCTTATAGTATAGGATCCTATCCAAATTTTTCTTTTGCTAGGGCCATAGCTAAAAAACCTACTTTCTTACGATTACGAGGTTCATTCGAATATGAAATCCAAT